CCCTAGTATGAGCTAATAACTATAGAACTAAGAACCAACTCATCACTTCGCATTATCTAGATCCAACAAAGCAGTCAAGATATGATAAATTTATCATATCATTGTAGCAACTGAAATTTGTTTTGCATAAACTAAAAAAGAAAAAAATCTAATTCTAAGGTATGAACCGGAATATAGAAAAAATATGTGGATAGTGGATAGAGGGGTGAGAGAAAGAGCGAAAAAGAATATCAATGATATAGAATTCCAATATGTAAGGTCTATGAGTCATCTAGTCATCTCATAAAAGACAATGTAATAAAGCATCAATACTGATTCATACATAAATAAATGATAGATATAGAACAAAAAACCAAGAGCCTTGAGCCAATAAAGACTGAGAAAATTGACTCAAAAACAAATTTCATTAAGAGCTCCGTTGTAAAATTAAGTAAGACCTAACCATTAAACAAGAAGCGATGGGAACGATGGAACCCATGAATGCAGAAGCTTTTATTGAAACTAAATCCTAACGATTCATCGGTCGGGATGGCGGAAGGAACCGAGAAATAATTCATCTATTCTGATCTGAGAAGTAATGAATTAACCTTACAACTAAACTAAAATAGATATTTAGGGTAAATATTCGCCCGCGAAAACATTCTTTTTTTGATTGCTACATTTTGTATTTGGGGCAATCCAATACGATACAATGAAAAAATAAATAGAAATATATGTTTAATAGGTTTAATTATATATCCAAAATACCCAAACAGGGTATACAAAAAACTAATAGGATTTAGATTCAATGTCAAAGAATACCGCGATTTCATCTATTATTCATTAAATATATATATATCAATTCAAATTAAATATTTTGAATCCTTTTTTTTTTCGCGAGGAGCTGGATGAGACGAAACTCTCACGTCCGGTTCTGTAGTAGAGGTGAAATTCAGAAAGAACCATCAACTATAACCCCAAAAGAACCAGATTCCGTAAACAACATAGAGGACGAATGAAGGGAATGTCTTATCGAGGTAATCATATTAGTTTCGGTAAATATGCTCTTCAAGCGCTTGAACCCGCTTGGATCACATCTAGACAAATAGAAGCAGGGCGGCGGGCAATGACACGAAATGCACGTCGTGGTGGAAAAATATGGGTACGTATATTTCCCGACAAACCAGTTACAGTAAGACCCACAGAAACACGTATGGGTTCGGGTAAAGGCTCTCCTGAATATTGGGTAGCTGTTGTTAAACCGGGTCGAATACTTTATGAAATGGGTGGGGTCGCAGAAAATATAGCCAGAAAGGCAATTTCAATAGCAGCGTCCAAAATGCCTATCAAAACTCAATTTATTATGTTGGGATAAGAATGTCGAATCAAAGAAAATAAATCCTGGGAATGAAAAATGTAAGGTTTTTTTTTGACAAAAAATATTTCTTTCTTTTTCTTAGCCCTTTGCATTGAAAGAACAAATAAAAAAATGATTCAACCCCAGACACATTTGAATGTAGCAGATAACAGTGGAGCTCGAGAATTGATGTGTATTCGAATCATAGGAGCTAGTAATCGCCGATATGCTTATATCGGTGACGTTATTGTTGCTGTGATTAAAGAAGCAGTACCAAATATGCCCCTAGAAAGATCGGAAGTGGTCAGAGCTGTAATTGTACGTACCTGCAAAGAACTTAAACGTGACAGCGGTATGCTAATACGATATGATGACAATGCCGCAGTTGTCATTGATCAAGAAGGAAATCCTAAAGGAACTCGCGTTTTTGGTGCGATCGCCCGGGAATTGAGGCATTTAAATTTTACTAAAATAGTTTCATTGGCGCCCGAGGTATTATAATAGTCTTAAAATATAAGATGAGACTATGATATAGTTATAGTAGAGTATTGGAAAGAAATAGATTCAAATAAATTGAGTAGATTGTGTTTCACGCATATACCTTTAATTTAATAATATAATTTTTTTTTCATAAACCAAAAAAGAAGTAAAAAAACATGTTGATTATATCAAAATTTGGGGGCAACAAGAATTTTAGTCCATCATGAGTAGGGACACTATTGCTGACATACTAACCTCTATACGCAATGCGGGTATGGATAGAAAAAGAGTAGTTCGAATAGCATCTACTAATATCACCGCAAACATTGTTAAAATCCTTTTACGAGAAGGTTTTATCGAAAATGTGAGGAAACATCGAGAAAGCGATAAATATTTTTTGGTTTTAACCCTGCGACATACAAGAAATAGAAAAAGGCCCTATAGAAACCTTTTAAATTTAAAACGGATAAGCCGGCTCGGTCTACGAATCTATTCTAACTATCAAAGAATTCCTAGAATTTTAGGCGGAATGGGGGTTGTAATTCTTTCTACTTCTCAAGGTATAATGACAGATGGGGAGGCTCGACTAAAAGGAATAGGCGGAGAAATTTTGTGTTATATATGGTAATCCTTCTTACATCCGCATTGTATCCGAAACTTTCCATTTGTTGTGAAAAAAAAACG